CAGAGTAGGATCGGCAGCTCAAATTAAAGCCATGAAACAAGTAGCCGGCAAATCAAAATTGGAACTAGCTCAATTTGCAGAGTTAGAAGCCTTTGCACAATTTGCTTCTGATCTAGATAAAGCTACTCAGAATCAATTGGCAAGAGGTCAACGATTACGTGAGTTGCTCAAACAATCCCAATCAGACCCTCTTGCGGTGGAAGACCAGGTAGCTACTATTTACACCGGAACGAATGGATATCTTGATGCGTTAGAAATTGGACAGGTAAAGAGATTTCTCGTTGGGTTACGTACCTACTTAACAAAAAAGAAACCAAAATTCCAAGAAATTATATCTTCTACCAAGATATTCACCGAAGAAGCTGAAATCCTTTTGAGAGAAGCTATTCAGGAACAGATCGAACTCTTTCTACTTCAGGAACAAACATAAAGGTAAATGGATCGCTCTTATTCTATTTTTAATTTTTAGTACAAGAGAAATCCTTGAGAAATTTTTCTGATTTGAATCCTTTAAAAAGTAAAAGGGACCTTTTATCCTTTTTAAAATAGAGTTCTTTTTTTCTATTCTCTATCTAGAATAGATAGATGGAAATAAATTGCGTCCAATAGGATTTGAACCTATACCAAAGGTTTAGAAGACCTCTGTCCTATCCATTAGACAATGGACGCCTTTCATTCCTATTTTCACATTTTTCTAAAAAAAAGATTAGACGGATTTAGGGAATACAAGAAAAAGAAAGATGCATATTCGAATGGATAATGCATCGTTCTGTCATATGAAGTTCAGGAATATATAGCGGGTAGCGGGAATCGAACCCGCATCGTTAGCTTGGAAGGCTAGGGGTTATAGTCGACGTTGGTTGATCATTTTAAACATCTCTAATTCAAAACCGAACATGATATTTTGGTTTCATTCGGCTCCTTTATGGAAGATTTATGTATTCCTACCAGATAAAAAAATGAGATCCATAACATCTATGTTAGCTTTTTACGAATGCATCTAAAGCTACTCGCTTTCTAGATGATCCCTCTAGAAGAGAGAGATTCTAGAAAATCTTTCTAGTCTAGTTACTTCGTTCCTTATTTCTACTCGTGGGATCCTAAGGAAAATAATTTTGTTTCTACCGAGCTGAAAAAAGAAGACGAGGGTTCTAGTAAACCAAAACCATCGTTTTCTAGCTATTTGGCTTCAATTTGCCTTTTCCAGCGCCAGCGAAAAAATTGAAGATTTAGTTACGATTGAAAGTTTTGTACTATTACCCATAGATCCTTTATCCATACTTATTCAATTGGAAGAATTGAACCAATCAAAAAAATTAAAAATTATGCTTCTCGACTCCATAATCCAAAATCCAATTTTTTATTAAAATTTTGATGGATAGAAATCGTGAGAATTTCGATTCTTTCCTCAAATATCCTATTGAGGGGTAAAGTATTAAATCTTTTTAAGAAATAAAGTTTTTGATTGGAATATGAAAAAAAAAGAAAGACCCCTTAACTATTGAAGTTGTTAATAGAACGAATCACACTTTTACCACTAAACTATACCCGCTACATATTCATTATTGGATACGAATGGAATATTTGTCCAACAAAGTAATAAGACGCGGTCAGGATAGTATCAGAATCATTAAGATTACAAATTACAGTATTAATTTACAGTATTAATACGTATTTTGTTCCGCCGCGGCACGGACTTGAAAAAAAAAAGACTAGTAACTAGTACTATAAGATTACTATATTACTATATAATAGAATATTATTGAATAGAATATTATTACTAGAAAACTAGAATAGACTAAGAATAGATATAGAATCTCACTATTTCAATATAGAATATTCTATATTAATTATTAATTTCGTTGGAACATTGGAACAAAAGAAGTACTGGCCCGGCCAGTACTTAACTAGGCCGGGGAAATGAAGCTTTTGTACAAAATAAAAGAGGTAAGGTATTTTTTCTATTGGAGAAATCCATTTCGGATCATTATCAAAAAAGAAGGAAAATCAAGATTGTTCTCAATCTTGACTTCATGTGTCATAACGTGTCATATCACATTAGAAATTTCCAATTGGGAATGGGGAGAGATGGCTGAGTGGACTAAAGCGTCGGATTGCTAATCCGTTGTATGAATTTTTCGTACCGAGGGTTCGAATCCCTCTCTCTCCGACTCCCCTGATAACTTTAAATTTGATAATTGGAAGAAATTTTGTTCTATTTTTTTATGAATTTTTTATCTTTATATCTTTATCTAGTATCTATTTATTGATACAGATACATTTACCTATGAAAAAAATAAAGGAAAAACTCAAAACAAATATCATCTCATCTCTTTTTTATTCTTCACGCCCAGGATTACGTCCCGGATCATTAGATAAGAATCCGAAGATGAAGAGAGAAACAAAGAATATTACTACTGTGTAGACGAAGAGTTTAAGAGTAAGCATTGCAAAATCTCCAAGATAAGATCATTTTTTTTAAGGAAATAGATAACCTATTTTACGACATACACTATACATTATTTTGATATGACGCTGTAAAGATGAAAAAAGGAAGTTTTTTGAAATTCTTTGTTCACGAATTTCTTTCTAATATAATAAGATTCCTATTTCTTCGTTACCAAAAATTTCTTGCCATATATCATATATATATAATTAGATATTGTATGATTGTATGGGATCTTATAAAGGAAAGGTCAGAACAAAATAAGAAATAAGCTGATTAAAAATTATTGTCCCTTTATTGAAATTCTATAGAAAATAGAAGATGCTAGAATTTCACTTTTTGAATCGAGGGTTCCTAATGTCAGACTTTTCTGATCTTATGGATTTTTATAATAAGAATCTCCTCTTTTTTATCAAAGAAATTTAGTAATATGAATTGAATATAGATTTTTTTTTATCGAAAACTTACAGCAGCTTGCCAAACAAAGGCTAATAGAAAAAAGAATAAAGGTATAACCGGCATAATTTCTACGATTGGATTGAAAAAGGCATAAGCCTCGGGCAATTTGGCGAAGAAAAAACTACTCGAATAAAGGGTAGAATTAAGACAGATACAGATGAAACTAAAGATATTAAACATAACAAACATTTTTTTCTTGTTCTTAAAAATTAAAATGAAATGATAATAAATTACCAGATTTACCAAATTGGATTGAGTTTTTTTTTAGGGAAAAAGAAAAAAGAAATTCTGCTTTTCTTTGACTTCTACCCAATAAAGAATTTTTCTTTACATTCTCCAATCAAATGAGAATAAAAGAATTCTACTTTCATAGAATATCTTAATGAAATTCTATGTAATGATCAATTCATTTTTTTTATTCTATATCTATTGTGTTCAATCCTAGCGACAACATGTCCTATATGTATTTTGGATGGTTATTGACGAAAAACAAAGATTTTGCTTAATTTTTCTTAGACAAAATAAAAATGGGGCGTGGCCAAGCGGTAAGGCAACGGGTTTTGGTCCCGTTACTCGGAGGTTCGAATCCTTCCGTCCCAGATAATTTCCGTCAGAAACGAAAGATTCTTCTCTATTGAAATTTCATGAAAAAATTTTTCTGTGTAATATGTAATATTGGATACAATGTTATCCAATCTGAATTAAAAAAATGATTCTTTGAATCCTCTATTTTTTCATATTAAAGAAATTTAAATGAAAAAATAGATATATGGGGTTAAATTAAGCGGAATACTTTCCGGATAAATATCTATCTATCCATAGATAGATAAGTGTGGATTATTATGTACCGGTTCAGCCAATGGCTATTCATGATTTCATATTGAATCAATTGCATATGGTTCCAAATTCAAATAAAATTAGAGGATGTTATGGTAAAACTTCGTTTGAAACGATGTGGTAGAAAGCAACGTGCGACTTGAAGGACATGATTGGCTGTGGATTCTGACATCCACCGTTTTCTATGCGAATGAAGATGTTCTTGTCTCGACATAGTTTGTTCTGCTAAAAACCTAATTTCATTTGTCTTGGGTTGGTAAATAAAAATACTAATGGTATAGCATATGATGGAGCTCGAGCAAAACTTATTGATTCATTTATCAGGAGAATAATCTAGGGTTAGTGACAATTAATAAGTTAGACCAACTTTGTAAATATCTCATCAAAAATCTATGATCAATCTAAATATAATTAGAATAAAAATAGATATATAAACCTATTTCTAAATATATCGAAATATATAATATATAGGCATATAAAGGGATAGATTCAAATTTGAACAAGTTTGAATGAAAGAAAAAAAAAAGTAAAAATTTTCGATCAAAAATGTATCACAAAGGAATCAATCTTTCGTGTTATTTTTCCCTTTTCCATAGAAAAACAAAAGGTATGTTGCTGCCTTTTTCAAAAGGAGTAAGGATCATCGAAGTAATGTCTAAACCCAATGATTTCACAAAGTGCAAAGCAAAGACAACAAATTCTGGAACAAGGAAACACTATTTTCACCTGTCTCAACAATTGGATCAGAATTAGTAAAAAAAATAGATCCAAAAGTAGACAAAAAAAGAGGTTAGAGACAGCTCAAAAATTTCTAAGGATTTCCTTTCAAACTCTTTAAAAACTACTTGAGTTAGGAGTACGAATGATATTTTTTTTTCTGTAAAGAAACAAAAAGGCTCAAATTCTAGTCTAATTCTTTATGGATCTACTTATCTATTTATTTCTATCTATATAGATAGAACTATATAGATAGAAATAAATAGAATCATTTTTTCTTGAGCCGTATGAGGAGAAAACCTCCTATACGTTTCTAAGGGGGGCAACTTTTATCTACATCTATCCCAATGAGTCATCTATCGAATCGTTGCAATTGATGTTCGATCCCGAAGAGAAGGAAGAGATCTTCGAAGAGTGGGTTTTTATGATCCGATAAATAATAAAACTTATTCAAATGTTTCTGCTATTTTATATTTCCTTGAAAAGGGCGCTCAACCCACAAGAACTGTTCATGATATTTTAAGGAAGACAGAATTCTTTAAAGAAAAAATTTAGAGTTTTTTTTTACAAAAAAGAAAGGAAAAAGTCATAAAAAAAAAGGCAGGCTGATTAGTACCTATCTTTGTGTAATTCTTTCTTCAAATTCAAAATTTTTTCTTGTTCTATTAATACTTATATTCTTTTTTTATTGCTTCTTTTTGTGGAACCCCCCCCAAAAAAAAAGGGGGGGTAATTTTTCTTGTATTGTACCTTTCTTTTTTTTTCGCTCAAATTTTTTATTTCTTCTTTATGTTGTGCTAATCCAACACAAATTCCTATAGAATTTCTTGAAATTCTTTTTCTAAAAAGTATATTTATATTGACAATGGTGTCTCGAACAAATATAATTTGATCGTAGAGAAATAGATCTTTTTATCCCCACTCCCTATTGGTTCTTTTCTTCACTTTAGTAAAATAGAAGGGTTTGCTGGATTTATTCTTTTTTTAGACAAATCTAAATATACAAAATTTATTTTCTTAGCGAAAAGAAAAAAGAAATTGATAAAATTAGGTGGTTTTTCAGTTTTCTCCTTTTTTTTGAATCTCTTTTTTTCTGAACCTTATTCGCTTGATATTTTGTTATTTCGATTTATTGCTAGTTCTATTTTTTACGCAGTTTTGCAGTACAATTCCCTTATTTTTTTTTTGATCATATCTACACTTCATCTTTATCCGGGTTGCTAACTCAACGGTAGAGTACTCGGCTTTTAAGTGCGACTATGATCTTTTACACATTTGGATGAAGTAATTCGTCTAGACTCTTGGCAGAGTTTATAAGACCGCGACTGATCCTGAAAGGTAATGAATGGAAAAAAAAGCATGTCGTAAAAAGAATAAAAAAAAGAATAGTAGAATCATAGAAAAAGAAGAAATTGAATATTCATAATGGAACATCTATAAGCGGGTCTAATGAATAAATGGATAGAGCTTTATGGCTCCAATTTGAGTAAGACAAAAAAGCAACGAGCTTATCTTCTTAATTTGAATGATTACCCAATCAAATTACTAATTAGACGTTAAAAATATATTAGTGCCTGATGTGGGAAAAGGTTTTCTTGTGAATTGTGAGTGGACCATTGATTCTTTTTTTTAATCCTAATTATTCTTTAATATGGATTGGAAACGAATGTGTAGAAGAAATAGTATAGTGATAAAAAAAGAATTTTTTTTTTCCAAAGTCAAAAGAGTGATTGGGTTGCAAAAATAAAAGATTTTTACCCGTTTTCCTTTTTTTTTCTTAATTTTTCTTTTCTTTCTTTTTATTCTAGTTATATTAACAAAGAAACCCAAAATGGATAGAAAGGGAAAGGAAAAAGATCTGTAGATTGGGCTCTCTGTCTCCGGAGTATATATTCTTTATTTTTTCTTACTTTTCTAAAATATTTTACTTCTTAGATTACCATTACATGATTTACATCACAGTACAGTATATAGTAGAAGAATAAGATATTTTTCTAAAATTCTTATAAAGAATAAGAAAAAAAAAAAAAAATAGAAAATTTAGAAAGTAACAGTATAGATAGTGCAGAATCTATATATCAATACTAGAAAGATTCTAGATTACTAGATTCTTAGAATTAGAAATTTTTAAGAGTATTTTAGTATAAGAAGTATAAGATAAAAAATAAACTATATAACACATAAAATGTACACATGCGCCGTTCTGACCATATTGCACTATGTATTATTTCATAACACAAGAAGTGCCTTCCTTTTTTGGTTCCAGTAAAAATGTCTGTAAATAACAGAATTACAAAGATATTTAAATTGAAAAAAGAAACATTTCGTCAACAAAACTTCCTATATCCGTTACTCCTTCAGGAGTCTATTTACTCACTTGCTCATGATCATAGCTTCAAGAGTTTTCTTTTTTACGAACCTGTGGAAATTTTTGGTTATGACAAGAAATCTAGTTTAGTACTTGTGAAACGTTTAATTAATCGAATGTATCAACAGAAATCTTTGATTTCTTCGGTGAATTATTCTAACCAAAATGAGTTTTGGGGGCATAAGAATTATTTTTCTTCTCATTTTTCTTTTCAAATACTATCAGAAGGTTTTGGAGTCATTCTGGAAATTACATTATTGTCGCGATTAGTATCCTCCCTTGAAGAAAAAAAAATACCAAAATCTCAGAATTTACGATCTATTCATTCAATATTTCCTTTTTTAGAGGATAAATTATCACATTTAAATTCTGTGTCAGATCTACTAATACCCCATCCCATCCATCTAGAAATCTTAGTTCAAATCCTTCAATGCTGGATCAAAGATGTTCCTTCTTTGCATTTGTTGCGATTAATTTTCCACGAATATCATAATTTGAAGAGTATCATTACTTCAAAGAAATCCATTCACGTCTTTTCAAAAAGAAAGAAAATATTTTTTTGGTTTCTACATAATTTTTATGTATATGAATGCGAATATATATTCTTGTTTCTTCGTAAACAGTCTTCTTATTTACGATCAACATCTTTTGGAGTCTTTCTTGAGCGAACAAT